TTACTCTTGCTACCGTCGGGATAAATCTGACCCCTTCCCCTGTTCCCGCCTACGTATATGGGATATTTTAAGAAGTGAGCATCTTTCTTAGTAGCGGGGTCCGGGGAAAGAATAGGAAAGGTGATTTCGCTATATTTCTGACCAGGAACAGGACCTATCACAAGAATATTTTTTTTAGTCGGGCGGTAGTTCTGAAAAGACAGATTGCCTATCTTTTCTTTAATCTCGGGCGAAATACGATCGGGGGGGGCTAATTCAAACCCTTCAGGTAAAATAAGAACAGCCCCCACATTCAAAGCCCCCTTTTTACCATTAGCAAGAACTTGTTTTAATTGCATATCATAAGGAATTCGAACAACCGCTTCAAATACAGTATCAGGAAGTACCGCCTGTGGAACCTCAATATCCACGGGTTTATTAGCTAAATGGCAATTGGCACATACAATACGGCCGGTCGCTTCGCGTGGATTTTCATAACCCTGCTGTGCAAAAATGGGATAGGCATTTGAAATGGGTGCCCCAGTTATTATATATATCATGAGCGATACGGAAATGGATCGAGTAATCTCTTCCTTTATCCAAGAAAAAAGGGTATTTATAGTTTGCATGGTCCAATCATTGGTATCGAAAATTTATACAATAAAATTAGGTAGGTTCTTAGTCTAGTATAGTTCCCTATCTATGATTCTGCTATGTACTAAAAGAATTTTATTGTAATGGAATAGAATATAGGAGGAATCGAATCCCTTGTATGAGTAAAAAGAATAAGTACAGTTTTGAATGTTTTGCTTATGTACAAAGTAACAACCAACCATTCTAATTGGATCAGTGAATCATTTTTCAGTCATTCATTGAATGATAAATCACTACAAGTGAGGGAGATACACGATTTAAATAACGGAAAATCAAATATTTTAAAATTGTATCTAGAATGACCGGAAAGGTAGAAACAAGACCGGATATAATTTGATCATTATGAGCAAATCCAAAATCTTTGTAGACAGATCCAATCATTAGTTCCCAACCGTGGGGCGAATGGAATCCTATACATAAATCAGTTACTAAAAGAATGGAAAAGGCTTTGATTGTGTCGCTTAAGTTATATAGAAATTCTTGAACCCAATAGTTAAGAATAACAAGTTCTTCATTACCTAGCATAGAATAACCACTTAGAATAACGAAACAGATCATATTTGTCGAGAAGTGCAAAATCGTATGGATACAATCTTCATTGTGCATCTTGATCAATTGGATCGTTTCGTTGTAGATTCCGATACGAAGCTTTTCTAGATGTGGTCCCGGGTATTCCTTTATCATTTCGTCCAAGAGTAAGAGTTCCTCTAATTCTATGAATTTTTTTAGAATACTCTTTTCTTGAATATCATTCAAAAAAATTTCGGATTGCCTAGTATCCCACCAATTAGTAACCCAAGATTCCAGACTTTTAGTAAATGAGAGAGAGATCCACCAGGGCAAAAATACTATAGATGCAAGATATAGAAGGGGAATGAATGCTCTCTTTTTTGCCATTTTTTCGTCTTTGAATTTTTAATGAACTCACCCCATTCGTTGACGCTATACGATACTAACTAATATTCCTATCAAGGATCAGTTCTATTACAAGTTATCGAGCCCACGAATCTATTCCCCGCTTTTTTTGTGTATGATTCAGCGGTTAGTACTTGAATTTATAAATAATACAGAAATGGAATAAAAAAGAATCCACTTCGAATAAAGAGATTGTTTCCAAATCTATCACTTGCTAAAATTCGAAGAGAGTGACCCCTTTCAATAAAGAAATGCATGAAAGAGCCCCTTCAAGTAACAAATATTATTCAGATTTTGAAACGAAAGAACTCCCTTTCTATCAAAATATCCAATTTTTTGAAAAAAAAAAAAACGACGCATAGTCCGGGAATAATTGAGAGAATTTTCTGAAGAATATTGTGATTCTGATAAAAAAAATGACTACCAAAACAAGACAAAAAAGCTATCGTTATAAGCATCCCAATCGTTTGGTAATTAAGAAGTACAAAAAGGGATAAAAAGAAAAATTGATTGACAAAACAAAAAAAAAGAGAATCTACAAGATATAATCTCTCTATTGAAAATAAAAAAAAGCATTCATTCTTTTCATTTCAGTTTCAATTCATTTTTTAAAATACTTCAATTGGTACACGCAAGAAATAAGCCAATTCAGCAGCTTTTTGCTCAAGTTCTCGTGGAGTCAAATTCTCATCAGTACGAGTCAAAGGAATAGCGCCATGGCCTCTGATTTCCATATAAAGGACACGACGAGCATAAATACCCTCTTTCACTTCTATTCTGATGGACTGGACGTCTTTCATAAAGAATTGGAGGAAGATGCGACGATTTTTTCCAGGAAATCCCCAACGAAAAATACACACTATTCCTTCTTTTCTATCGAACTGATCATAACCACTACCTACATTCCACGAAATTGTGCACCACAAATAAGAGCTAATAAAGAGACCCGCAATTCCGTAGAAAGACATCACGATCCCCTGTGGAAAAAAAATGATTTGCGTAGGCGGAAATAAAGATATCAAATTTCTACCAAGATAACTGGAAATTCCAACTAATAAAAACCCTAATGAACCTAAAAAAAGGATAAAGGCCCAGCAGAAATTACTTGTTTTTCGAGACCCTGCTATAAGTTCTATCCATATATGTTCTGATCGCCAATTCATACTAGATCTAGTTGCATTTTATTGAAATTGAGAGAATAACCCAAATTAATTTGACTTTTTGTGTGTTTCCGAAATAACTCTCATCAACTAGCACTATTCTGATGTGAACTTTTATTTTAGGAGTAATTCATCGAATTGGTTAGATATAAAATAATAATATCCATTTCGTATGATTTCCTATAGATATCCACATACATATAGATATATTCACTTTACATTTAAGGCATTCGCCCCGATCCCGATTTGATTTCGTTGCAAATAGCTATAATTTATTTACTCATATATCGTGTTTACACACGAATAACAATATTTCTTTATGTTCGGGGGAAACCACATCACATATTTTATTCTAAGAAATAGATATCTGTGTTATGGTCTAAGTCTAAATCTTGAAAAAAAAAAACAAAATAGATGAGATTTAGCCCCATCATATCGATATCTAAAAAATCTTGTTTTTTTGAATATGAAGAGATAAAGAAGCCATCGCAATTGCCGGCAATATTAGGCCCACGAAAGGCACAAAAAAAGAGGGTAAATTTGTCATAAAATGGATACCTGGATTTACTATTTTTACCTGTTATTGTTATATTGTTATTTATATTGTTATAAAGGTATCTTATAATCATTATTTATAATTCATATAGAATTATACTAAGCATATCTAAGTGAGTATATGTGATATAATAAAAAATATATAAATATAATAAAATAAGTGCAAGGAATGTCGAACTAAATAAATATAATTTTTCATCTTTCTACATGAAATATATATATATGATAATCGCCTTTTTTATTATCTTGTTTTTGTCTTATAATTTTAATTTCATAAAATGGAATAAAATAAAGAAAGAGTTTCTTACAACTTCCTAAAAAATTTGTTACAATCCGATCCGGGAATAGGGAGTCTTAGTAAAACTGGGGATTCTAAAAAAATATCGAAAGATGCAAGATTCTGTACTTTTCACTTTTAAATTTTCTATATTTGAATTATATACACATAACATAAGAAGAGAACGTGAAATTCGCTTTATTCTCCTTGCCTAATTTTAATTTAGCGGAAGAAGGAATGCATTCTTTTTTTTTGATAGAGGTTTTTACTGATTAGTAATCGGGAATGTCGGTAAAAAAAAATGATCCGCATAATTATTTTTACAATTAAATCTTATGTTATCAAATGCTACCAAGCCAAAATCCGTAGAATGGATTTTGGCTTTGATTTCTATAAACTAAATAACTACTCGTTTTATAAAAAAAAAAATAATAATTTATATTTTGATTAATTAATATATTTTTTTTTATTAAGGATCCACTTGATTGAATTTTGATTCAGAGAAAAGAAAGCGTGGAGCTGAAATAACTCACTCAGAACGTCTTTTAAAAGATTACGTGGTACGATTAGGTCGAATTGGCCCTTATGGAATAAATATTCAGCCGTTTGTGAGCCCTCAGGTACTGTCGTATTCAATGTTTGTTCAATTACTCTTTTACCCGCAAATGCAATGTAGGCATTGGGTTCGGCAATAATGATATCGCCCAACATACCAAAACTGGCTGTCACCCCACCAGTAGTAGGAGATGTAAGGATTGATACATAGAATAACTTTTTCTTTGATTGATAATCATATAAAGCGGAAGCTATTTTAGCCATTTGCATCAAGCTCAAACTTCCTTCTTGCATGCGTGCTCCTCCGGAAGCACACACTAGAATAAGAGGCAAAAACCGATTGGTAGCATATTCGATCAAACGAGTGATCTTCTCGCCAACTACGGAGCCCATACTACCCCCCATAAACTGAAAATCCATAACCCCAATTGCTATGGGAATACCGTTTAGTTGACCTGTGCCTGTTTGAACAGCCTCAGTTAATCCTGTTTTTCTTTGATAAGAATCAATACGATCTTTGTAAGATTCCTCTTCCAACGGAAATTCAATGGTATCCACAGAGACCATATCTTCATCCATAGGAACCCAAGTACCTGGATCAATCAAAAGTTCTATTCTATCTGAACTACTCATTTTCAAATGATGTCCACAGTGTTCGCAAATATTCATTTTTGATTTCAAAAATTTCTTATAATTTAATCCATAACAATTTTCGCATTGAACCCATAAATGCCTATATTTTTGAGTAAAATCTAGATCATTAGAATTTTCCGTTTCTGTTATAGTTAACTCACTACCAGCCGGACTCGTTTTTATACTTGAACTCTGGGTTTCACTACTATTTCTGCTTTCATCAAAAATGTAAATAGAAATGTAATTGTCATTGTAATTGACAATACCACTTA